AATCCCTCATGGGTAAAAAGAGTAAAGTAAATACGACTTTGATTTGGTTATCATGTATAAGGTAAGAAAGATTAGAATTGGATCATTGAATCATTTTTTAGTCATTTATTGCATGATAAATCACTACAAGTGACGGAGATACACGATTTAAATAACGAAAGATCCAATATTTAAAAATTGTATCAAGAATGACTGGAAAGGTAGAAACTAGACCAGATAAAATTTGCTCATAATGAGCAAACCCAAAATCTTTGTAAATATAACCAATCATTAGTTCCCAACCGTGAGGCGAATGGAATCCGATACATAAATCAGTTAATAAAAGAATCGAAAAAGCTTTAATTGTATCGCTTAAATTATATAGGAATTCTTGAACCCAAGAATTCAGAATAAAAAGCTTTTCCTTACCCCAAAAGGAATAACCACTTAGAATAACGAAAGATATTAGATTTGTCGAGAAGTGCAAGATTGTATGGATACGATACTCATTGTGTATCTTGATGAATTGGATCGTTTCTTTGTGGATTCCTAGACGAAATTGTTGTAAATCGGTTTCTGGGTATTCCTTTATCATTTCATCCAGCTGGAATAGTTCCTCTAATTGTATGAATTTTTCTAGAACACTTTTTTCTTGAATATCATTCAAAAAGGTTTCGCATTGTCTAGTATTCCACCAATTAGTAATCCAAGTTTTCAAACTTTTATTACAGCAGAGAGAGATCAACCAGGGCAAAAAGACTATAGATGTAAAATAAAAAAAAGGAATGAATGCTTTCTTTTTTGCCATTTTTAATCTGTGAATTGTTAATGAACCTACCTCATTTGTTGATTCTATTAGATCTAATATTTCTATCGAGCATGAGTTTCTATTATAATTCGAATAGAATTTATTCAGCCTATGAATTCATTTTCTCTTTTTCTTTTGATTCAATACTGAGTCTTTGCTTTGAATCTAGAAAGAATACAGAAATAGACTCAGAATACACTTCCAATTTGAATTAAGAAAAAATTTGGTTTCTAGTATGTTATTCCCCCCTTTTTCGATAAATACTAAAAGAACTTTTTCAAATTTCTAGACTAAGAAACTCCTTTTCTTTTCTATCAAATATATAAAAAAACGAGCCTAAAAGAATAGATGAATGTTCAATCGAAAAAAAATAAAGAAATTCTTTAGTTTTTTCTTCCTACTGCCGAAGCCTTTAGTCTTTTAAAATTAATTCATTTCAAAATACTTCAATTGGTACACGCAAGAAGTAAGCCAATTCAGCAGCTTTTTGCTCAATTTCTCGTGTAGTAAAATTCTCATCAGTACGAATTAAAGGAATAGCCCCTTGACCTCGAATTTCCATATAAAGGACACGCCGAGCAGAAACACCCTCTTTAACTTCTATTCTGATGGACTGAATATCTTTCATAAGGAATCGTAAAAAGATGCGACGACTTTTTCCAGGAAATCCCCAACGAAAAATACGCACTATTCCTTCTTTTCGGTCGAAAAGATCATAACCACTACCCACATTCCACAAAATAGTGCACCACAAATAGCAACTAATAAAGAGACCCGCGATCCCATAGAAAGACATCACAATCCCTTGAGGAAAAAAAAGGATTTGCTGAGACGGAAATAACGATATAAAATTTCTACCAAGATAACTGGAAGTTCCAACCAATAAGAATCCTAATGAACCTAAAAAAAGTATAAAGGCCCAGAAGAAATTACTTGTTTTTCGAGACCCCGTTATAAATTCTATCCATATAGATTCTGATCGCCAACTCATATATATTAGATCCAGTTATACTATTTTTTTGGAATTGAGAAAATATGACTTTCCTTTTTTTTTCAAAGTGACTCTCATCAACTATTTTGTTGTGAACCTTTACAATTCATATAAGTGTTTATATCTAAAATAATTACATATCCTTCCTTTATACGATCTCCTATAGCTATATACATACAAATAAATACATTGACTTAAATTTCATACATCGGCCCGATGATGATACGTTTTTCAAAAGAGCGCAAATTTATTTACCCATATAATACGTTTACACATGCATAAGAGCTTTTTTTATTTATGTTTGTAGGAATCTATGTGTTATATAATATTCTACCAAATGGGTCTTATCGAATCTAAGTTAAAAAAAAAAGGAGTGATACGATTGGGTCTCAGCCGATCTAAAAAATCTTATTTTTTTGAATATGAAGAAATAAAGAAGCCATTGCAAGTGCCGGAAAGACTAGGCCTACTAAAGGCACAAAAATAGAGGGTAAGTTGTTGAAAGTTGTCATAAAATGGGTACCTCGATTTAATATTTGTACCTGTTATTGTTATATTCTGAATTCTAAAGATATCTTAGAATATTTTTATTATTTCTATTATATATTATATAATTATACTAAGTATCTTTAAGTAAATATATATATATCTAAAACTAATATACAACCTAATAGAAATATATAGAATAGAACCTATAGAATAAAAAAAAGGTACAAGAAAGGCCAAACTAAATAAATAGACTTATTCATCTTTCAAAATAAAATAGATGTATCATAATCCCCTTGTTAGATTTATGATTCTTTTTGTTCTTTTTGTCTTCTAATAATCATTTAGTCATTAATAAAGAAAAATTTTTATTCCATTACAAAGTTCTACAAAATTTTTTAGAATCTGATCCAACAACAGGGAGTTTTCGGGAAATGCAAAAAGATGGAAGACTATCTATAGATCTGTATATATCTCTATTTGAGATATCTATACATATGCAAGCAAGAGAAGAAAATGAACTTTGTTTTATTTGTCTAGTAGGATTTTAACTTCCCGAAAGCAAAAAGTCACTTTTATCTTGTTAATAGAGGTTTACTGAGTAGTAAACAAGAATATCGATAAAAAAATGATTCTAAATAAAAATGCATTTTTCGGGGTTTTCGTTTAATTCTGATAAACTAACTGTTCTATTTGATTTAATTTTTGTTCAAAGGAAAAAAAGCATGGAGCTGAAATAACTCACTCAGAACACCTTTTAAAGTATTACGGGGTACAATTGCATCCAACAAGCCCTTACGTAATAAAGATTCAGCCGCTTGCGAACCGTCAGGCACGGCTTTTTTCAATGTTTGTTCAATTACTCTTTTACCCGCAAATGCAATATAGGCATAGGGTTCGGCAATAATGATATCCCCCAACATACCAAAACTAGCTGTCACCCCACCGGTAGTAGGAGATGTAAGAATTGATATATAGAATAACTTTTTACTTGATTGATAATCACATAAAACCGAAGAAATTTTAGCCATTTGCATCAAACTTAAACTTCCTTCTTGCATTCGCGCTCCTCCGGAAGAACACACTAAAATAAGAGGTAAACATTGATTGGTAGCATACTCGATCAAACGAGTTATTTTTTCGCCTACTACGGATCCCATACTACCCCCCAGAAACTGAAAATCCATAACCCCAACGGCTACCGGAATACCGTTTAGTTGACCTGTACCTGTTTGAACAGCGTCAGTCAATCCTGTCATTTTTTGAGCAGAGTCAATACGTTTTTTATAAGTTTCCTCCCGCGAATGAAATTTAATGGGATCCGCAGAGACCATGTCTTCATCCATAGGATTCCAAGTACCCCGATCAATCGAAAGCTCGATTCTCTCTGAACTACTCATTTTCAAATAATGTCCACATTGTTCACAAACATTCATTTTGACTTTCTTATACATTAATCCATAACAATTGTCGCATTGAATCCACAATTGATTATCGTTTTTAGTTATATATAAATCCTTAGAACTCATTAAATTACTACGATTCATATTAGTTCTTATCTTGTAATTTTTGCTTTCACGAATCTTTCCACTTTCACTACAAATGAAATTATAAATGTAACTTTCGTTGGAATTATTACTATCGCCTAAAAAGTGACTATCAATACAGATGTGAGAACGAAAATAAGAGTCAATGCAACTATTAATGTGATTATTACAATTAGATTTAGTATCCTGAATGCAAGGATCATAGTGCAGATCGTTGTCACTTTTAGATCTATTATTCAGATAACTAGAACTACAATAACTATAAAAAAATTTTTCTAGGTCACTCAAATCATTGTCAATCTCAAATTTTTTCTTTTTTATATCAAAATATATAGAATAACTATTCTTATTACTATCCCTAACAAAAAAGGTGTCATCCGATAGGAAATTCCGAATGTCCTTGGAGCTAACTAAATGATCAACATTATTGTAATAACTAGAACGCTCACCCCAACCATAAAAGTTTTTATCCATATTATATATAAACTGGTCTTTACTTATAGTAGTCTTTTCGATAGGAGCAAAACCATTGATTGCTTTACCTAGCTCGCCTATGTATTCCAATTCTCCTTTAGAAAACATCAAATTGAACCACGATTTTTTCATAGAGCTTCTGGCCTCTATTTACATGAAAATACAATAACAATAGATGAATAGTCATTCAATGAAAAAATTGAAAAATGAAAAATTTTTTTGAATAGTTCATTTTCTATTCAGAGTAAGCAAAGCATATCGCTGTAAGCAAAGCATATCGCTGCAATTGCTAAGATTATTAAGTAAAAGTCAAGTAATTGAAATTTATTAATTTCAATTCTAAATGAAAATAAGGGTTTTATTATATTGTGTAAAATTCTCATAAAAAAAATAAATAAATTTTTGTTCTTCGCTTATGAATATAACGATATGAAGAACTTTTTTAGTAAAATCTCGTATATTAATATAAAATAAAAAAAAAAGTTTTTTTATTCCAATATGGAATGAAAAGAAAAGGACAACATGCAGGATGGGTAGAAGAGGTGGGGATACTTGGTTCAAGCCCTGACACGAAACTTAAAAAAAGAATACAAGAATCCTAAGAATCCACATTTCGTATAGTTTTTCTTGTGGACACAACACTACAATACAAAATTGTAGTTGTGTTTAATCTTCGTTTTTTTTTTAAGATTTTGTATATCTAGATAAGTATGTA